CGGGATCCTATTTCCAGTCTACTTCATTTTTTTAGTTCAATTTTCTTTAATTGCTTTAGTTAGTATAACTCTAGATGTTACACTTAGACAAATTTTCTTGTTTTCGCCCAGGATTCTTCCTAAAGAAAGCAAATAGAATTATTATTTTGTGTTTAAGAATTTCAAATTTATTATTCTTTTGATTATTTGAATTTTCTTTATCAAAATGTGAGTTCGATATTTTGATTTTTTCATTTTTTAGGAATAGAGTCGGGGGGTTTTTTCTTAGTAATTTAGAATAGAACACGTATTCAAATGTACGAGAATGGGTAGGTATTTCCATCTCAGGATTTCGAATATCTTAATCTTAGTGTTGGTATATTCCGTTTATTAGATCTGGGTGGGGTTGTCTCTTTATTGAATACAGAAAAAGAAGACCACCCCCCCTTTTTGTTTTGGTGTTCTTCGCCGGGTATTGGTAAGGTATACCAAAGAAAAGGAGTATCACTGGCTTAACCCCTTGATTGTGGGCAGGAAAATTCATATTCATATGGAATTTCCCTCCGATGATTAATGGCTAAGGTTTGGTTTGTTTGGAAAAAAATGGATTCGATCCCTTGAAATCCGTTTTTTGGCTTTTCTGTTCTGCTTTAAACGATTCTCGTGAGTGAGTTTTTAGGACAAATTTTGTTTCAATGAAATAACCGGTCAGTTACAAGCAACAAACAAGAATGAAGAAATCCAAATTATACAATTTTTTATTTCAAATGAAAATATGAATTTTATTCATTTTTTTTATAGGGCTATACGGACTCGAACCGTAGACCTTCTCGGTAAAACAGACCAAACTTATTATTATCAAAATGATATGAACTGTTTCAAAGACCCAACATGCATTTTTTTTGCATTGGGCTCTTTCATTAACTGATAGAAATATCAGCCAATCCGCCATATTTTTTCTTGACAGAAAAATAAGATAAGGAGATGGCTCCATGTGCTCTGATTCATTATTTGGGATTCTAATTCAGGAGCACTCCCAAAGTGTTTCAAAGGTGAAGTTATTTTGACGTAGGTCTGCCTTTGGCCTCGAATTTGAAGTTAAATGAAGTCTCTATCGTTCGGCTTAAAAAATCCAATATGAAACTTCATACACCTTCAAGTTCATAGGACGAAAAGAGATTTTTTGAGGGCCTTATACTCATTATGCCTGGCATTGAATATACGGGTATTCACCTTATCAATATCTCAAGATGGGGCCTGTTTGGTACCTAAAAGGGCACTCAAATAGGACCGAACCTCTCGTCAGGCTATTGTTCTCTTAAAGTTATTATAGAGTAAGACGTAGATTTCTCAATAAGATCCATTTTTTGGATTGTATGGTGGATTCCCCTGAAAAAACATTGGCGCGCGTGTAAACGAGGTGCTCTACCAACTGAGCTATAGCCCTTAGTGCTTGTGATGCATATTTTATCATGTATATAATTTGTTGTCAAGATGAATATTCTATGATCCAACATCCTAAATTTTTGAGTGGTATTGGTTCGATTATTATTGCTTATAAGGAATATGATATTTATAATCCATCGACGGGATGGGTTCCATTTGGTTCTTTTTAGGATGATAAATGACCTACTTAACTCAGTGGTTAGAGTATTGCTTTCATACGGCGGGAGTCATTGGTTCAAATCCAATAGTAGGTAGAACTTATTAGATACCATTGACTCCGGTATCTAATAAGTTTTTTGCCCCACCCTTTTCTCTTTTTATAGATTTTGTATTTTTATTTATTTCATTTTTGAATTGCGTTATATCAAAATTGGATTCTGTCGAGTGAATGCAATCAAAATAGGGTTTAGAAACAGAAACTCTTTTGATTATTTGAACGAACCAACTAGTTATGAAATTGCACTGACAGCCTCGACTCTTGTCCTAGCTCGTCGGAGAGCTAGATTTGCCTCAATTATTTGTCTCTTTCCTTCAGCTTTTCTCAAACTAGCTTCTGCTATTTCAAGAGTTTCCTGAGCTTCTTGTGGATCAATATCACTACCCTTTTCCGCATCATTTACTAAAACAGTGATCTCATTATTGCCTATTCTAGCAAAACCGCCCATCAGAGCCATCGTTAACCATTGGTCCTTAAGGCGTATTCTCAAAATCCCTATATCTACAGCTGTAGCAATAGGAGCATGATTCGGTAATACGCCAATTTGACCACTATTTGTAGATAAAATGATTTCTTTCACTTCTGAATCCCAAACAATTCGATTAGGGGTCAGTACACAAAGATTTAAAGTCATTTCTTCAAATTGCTCTCCATTTCTAAGTTGATAGCCTTCGCGGTAGCTTCATCGATATTACCTACTAAATAAAAGGCCTGCTCAGGAAGAGCATCTAATTCTCCGGAAAGGATCAATTGAAACCCTTTAATGGTTTCTGCTAGACCAACATATTTCCCCGGAGAACCGGTAAATACTTCGGCTACAAAAAAGGGTTGTGATAAGAAACGCTCAATTTTTCGCGC